ATTTGATTAGATCATCGAATCTTTTATTTCTCTTGAGATTTCTTCAATTTTCAGTTCTACACACGTCTTTTTTTCGGAGGTCTACAGCCATTATGTGGCATAGGAGTTACATCCCGTACGAAAGTTAATAGTATACCACTTCGACGAATAGCTCGTAATGCTGCATCTCTTCCGAGACCGGGACCTTTTATCATGACTTCTGCTCGTTGCATACCTTGATCCACTACTGTACGGATAGCGTTTACTGCTGCGGTTTGAGCAGCAAACGGTGTTCCTCTTCTTGTACCTTTGAATCCAGAAGTACCAGCGGAGGACCAAGAAACTACTCGACCCCGTACAGCTGTAACAGTGACAATGGTATTATTGAAACTTGCTTGAACATGAATAACTCCCTTTGGTATTCTACGTGTACCCTTACGTGAACCAATACGTCCATTCCTACGCGAACTAATTTTCGGTGTAGCTTTTGCCATATTTTATCATCTCGTAAATATGAGTCAGAGATATATGGATATATCCATTTCATGTCAAAACAGATTCTTTCTTTGTACATCGGCTCTTCTGGCAAGTCTGATTATCCCTGTCTTTGTTTATGTCTCGGGTTGGAACAAATTACTATAATTCGTCCCCGCCTACGGATTAGTCGACATTTTTCACAAATTTTACGAACGGAAGCTCTTATTTTCATATTTCTCATTCCTTACCTTAATTCTGAATCTATTTCTTGGAAGAAAATAAGTTTCTTGAAATTTTTCATCTCGAATTATATTCCCACGAAAGGAATGGTGAAGTTGAAAACCTAATCTTTCAAATCTTTGTTGTGTAGTCGATAAATTATACGCCCTTTGGTTAAATGATAAGGACTTACTTCAATTTTTTGACTCTATCTCCTGGCAGTATCCGTATAAAACTATGTCGGATCTTTCCTGAAACAGAATTTAGAATCAGATCTAAACGAACCCGGAACAGACCGTTGGTAAGCAATTCAGTAATTAAAGCTTCATGACTCCATTTTGGTTCTTAAAGTTCCCTTGAGGTATCAATTAATGAGAAAGATATTAGATAACCTCCCTCCCCCTTTTTTCTTTTTCACAAATAGGAAGTTTCGAATCCAATTTGGATATTATAAGGATTACCAGATATAACACAAAACTTCTCCACCTATTCCTTCTAGTCGAGCCTCTCGGTCTGTCATTATACCTCGAGAAGTAGAAAGAATTACAATACCCATTCCACCTAAAATTCGCGGAATTCGTTGATAATTAGAATAGATTCGTAGACCAGGTCGACTAATTCGTTTTAAATTTAAAATCTTTCTATAGGGTCTTTTCCTATTCCTTCTATGTCGCAGGGTTAAAACTAAAAAAGATTTGTTGTTTTCTCGATGTTTCCTCACGTTTTCGATAAAACCCTCTCGTAAAAGTATTTGAACAATATTTTCGGTAATATTAGTAGATGCTATTCGAACCACCCTTTTTCGATCCATATCAGCATTTCGTATAGAAGTTATTATCTCAGCAATAGTGTCCCTGCCCATGATGAACTAAAATTATTGGGGTCTCCAAATATCAACGTGTTTTTTACTTATTTATTTTTGAATATGATATGAATTATTAAAGATATATGCGTGAGACACAATCTACTAATTAATTTAATCTATTTCTTTCAAATACCCCAATAGAAACAGATCACAATTTAATTTTATAATACCTCGGGAGCTAATGAAACTATTTTAGTAAAATTTAATTCTCTCAATTCCCGGGCGATTGCACCAAAAATTCGAGTTCCTTTTGGATTTCCTTCTTGATCAATAACAACCGCAGCATTGTCATCATATCGTATTATCATCCCGTTGTCACGTTTGAGTTCTTTACAGGTACGCACAATTACAGCTCTGACTACTTCTGATCTTTCTAGGGGCATATTTGGTACTGCTTCTTTGATCACAGCAACAATAACGTCACCAATATGAGCATATCGACGATTGCTAGCTCCTACGATTCGAATACACATCAATTCTCGAGCCCCGCTATTATCCGCTACATTTAAATGGGTCTGAGGTTGAATCATTTTTTTAATCCGTTCTTTGAATGCAAAGGGCGAAGAAAAAAAAGAAATATTTTTGTCCAAAAAAAAAGAAACATGCGGTTTTGTTTCATATCTAATCTAAGAGCCCTTTCTACATTTTTTTATATTACATTACGAAATAATGAATTGAGTTCGTATAGGCATTTTGGATGCTGCTAGTGAAATAGCCCTTCTGGCTATATTTTCTGTTACTCCACCCATTTCATAAAGTATTCGCCCCGGTTTAACAACAGCTACCCAATATTCAGGGGATCCTTTTCCCGAACCCATACGTGTTTCTGCGGGTCTTAGTGTAACTGGTTTGTCTGGAAATATACGTACCCATATTTTTCCACCACGACGTGCATTTCGTGTCATTGCTCGTCGGCCTGCTTCTATTTGTCGAGATGTAATCCAAGCAGGTTCAAGTGCCTGAAGAGCATATTTACCGAAAGAAATATGATTACCTCGATAAGATATTCCCTTCATTCTTCCTCTATGTTGTTTACGGAATCTGGTTCTTTTGGGGTTATAGTTGATGGTTGTTTCTGAATTCCATCTCTACTACAGAACCGGACGTGAGAGTTTCTTCTCATCCAGCTCCTCGCGAATAAAAGGATTCCAAAAAATTCAATTTGAATTAAGCTAGAATAGTCAATCTTAAGTTAAGATATATATGTATTTACTGAGTAATACCTTGAACTTGAACGTGGGCTTCTTTGAGATTTCATTAAATCTATTAGTAATTTGTATATCTTGTTTGAATAGATAACTAAACTTTTGAGTTTTCTAAATACTAAATAGAAATATAAAAAAATTGTATTATTATACCAAATCCTTATTTTGTCCTTTATTGTATTGTCCTAAATTTTGCAATAAAAAAAGTTTTCGCGGGCGAATATTTACTCTTTCAATCCCTATTTCATTTGTAGGGTTAACTCGTGACTTCTCAGATCTCAGAATACATGAATTAATCTCTGGTTCGTTCCGCCATCCCGACCAGTGAATCATTAAGATTCCTTTTTCAATAGAATCTTTTGCATTCACAAGTTCCGTCGTTCCCATCACTTCTTATTTAATGGTTAGGTCCGAATTCTACAATGGAGCTCAGAATGAAATTTGTTCTTGAGTCAATCTTCTCAGTCTTTATTGGCTCGAAGCTCTTGATTTTTTGTTCTATTTCTATAATTCTATTTCTATAAGAAGATTCTTTTTATTATGGTATGAATGCGTATTGATGCTTTATTACACTGCCTTTTATGAGATTACTCATAGACCTTACATATTGGAATTTTATATCATTGGTATTCTTTTTCTCTCTTTCTCTCATCCTTCCATTTATCCACATCTTTTTTGTCTATTTTGCTTTACAACTTAGAATCAGATTTCTTTTTTTGTTTATGCAAAAGATTTCAGTTGCTACAAAGATATGACCTATATATCATATCTTAACTGGTTCTTTAGATCCAGATAATGCGAAGTGATGGGTTGGTTATTAGTTCTATAGTTTTTAGTCCATACTATGTGGGCTGGTCTTTTTTAATCCTAACCCTAAAAAACCAACGAGTCACACACTAAGCATAGCAATTATATCAAATGGTCAATCGAATTTTTATTCAATCTTATAGAATTAAGAATTATAAATGTTTCCCTTGATTAGAAAAAGAATAAATTGGTCTTTTTTTGTTCAATCACAAGTAGTAAAATTATTCCTCGTCTAGAAATATCCAAATTTTGATGCCCAATACTCCATAGATAGTTCGAACTGTATAAGAGCAATAATCAATTTTAGCTCGAATCGTTTGTAGGGGAACCCTACCTTCTCTGATCCATTCGACACGTGCAATTTCTTTTCCGTCGATACGCCCCGCAATTTGTATTTGAATTCCTTTTGTATCTGCTTGTTCTGTTAATTCAATAGCCTTTTTCATTGCTTTTCGAAATGAAACTCTATTCTTTAATTGTCCAGCTATAAATTCTGCAAGAATATTAGGGTTTCCGTAAGGTTTTGCAATTCTTGTGACAGCAATGTTCAGTTTTCGGTTTACACAATTTAATTCTTTTTGTAAGGCCATTTGTAATTCTTCGATTCCGCGCGGTCGACTTTCTATTAATAATTTTGGGAATCCCATAAAGATTATGACCTGGATTAGATCGATTCTTTTTTGAATTTCTATACGTGCAATTCCCTCGGCGCCAGAGGACGTTCTCATATTCTTTTGTACATAATTCTTGATACAATCTCTTATTTTTTGATCTTCTTGTAAACCTTCAGAATAATTTTTTGGTTGTGAAAACCAAAGGGAATGATGACCTTGGGTTGTACCCAGTCTGAAACCAAGTGGATTTATTTTTTGTCCCATAGCCCCCCACTATTATTATACATATCACGATACGTCATATCTGTAGATGTTTTTTTCCATCTCGTTTTTTTTAACGAATACATCTCGACATATTCATCATCTAAAGATATATCTTTCATTACAATAGTTATATGACAGGTCGATCTTTTTATCGGAAAACTACGCCCTCGAGCTCGAGGTTTCAATTTCTTCACAGTACTACCTCCATTGACTTCGGCTTTACTAATGACTAAATTGGTTTCGCTGGAACCCATATTGTAACTAGCATTTGCTGCTGCAGAATAAACCAATTTCAAAATGTTATAACATGCTCTATAGGGCATGAGTTCTAGTATCATAAGCGTTTCCTCATAGGAACGTCCGCGAATTTGATCAATTACTCTTCGTGCTTTGTCAGCAGACATAGATATATGTTGACCTAAAGCATATACTTCTGTTTTTTTCTTCTTTAGCATAAGGTTTGCCTCCTACTACTGAATCATAAGTATCTAGATTTTAATATTAACGACGAGATTTATTATCGCTTTTTGCATGTCCTCTAAAATTTAATGTAGGTGCAAATTCTCCCAA